GTAAATGCCCCAAATACACCCAACGAGTAACTAATAATCCTGTTATGCAGAAAAAAGTAACTATCATACCCTTTTCTGACGAATCATATAGTCCTACGATTTCATCGACTAATAAAGTTATCAAATGAATTGTAATTACAATTGAAACGATAGAAAAGGATATATGAGTTAATATATGCTCTAAAGTTGAAAATATCATAAAAATTATTAAAAGGGGGTCCCGCAATTATAGGAATTGAAATCGGGAATTGAATTCATTATAGGACTTACTCTTTTAGAAGATGCCATGCCGCCACTCGGACTCGAACCGAGATGCTCTAGCACTGCTTCCTAAGAGCAGCGTGTCTACCTATTTCACCATAGCGGCTTATTCGAAATCATAATAACCTATTTTTATTCAATCGTCGAGATTGAAGGAGTTAATTAAATGCAATATTTTTTTAGGAAACCATTAAATTGATGAATAAAAACTTGTTTAAGAATTAGGGATTTAAACGTTTTCGTTAATAATATTTATTATCTTTTTATTTATTATTTTAGAATGTCAATTTTATTTAACTGAACTAAAAATGTAGTTTTTCGTAAGTTATTACTTTATGTTTTCCTAAAACAAAAATGTTACGGTTGGAACTAGATTATTTTGACTTCAATCCATAGATAGAACTAAAAGCAATGTTCTGTCTCGTTTGCATTTTTTAATGATTCATTTATTTTATCATTTATTTTATTAATCTAAAATAAAAAAATAATTTTATCGATAAAATATAATTTTTATATAACACAATTTCAGCGATACACTCAAGGGGTTTTTGTAAATATTTGCATAGTTATTTTTATATGAATTCTTAGGGTTTTTCGTTGTGTAGAGAATTCGTGTTAAGATTTAGCAACCCAATTAAGTTAGGTATTAGTATGGGTGTATCAATTATATAACAATATTTTATATTTCTATCGAAATTGTACCGTACTTCAAAAAATACTTTATAAATTTTTAAATTAATATATATTATATCTTTGATATATATTATATTTTGATCGATCTTCCAATCGAACCATAGGATCTAAAATGGATCACTCAAAATTGGCACATTAGTCATATAACTACCTAAAAATGTAAAAGGGGATTTTAAAAATTAAATTGGGTTAAAGAGTTTATATAGTGATAATAATTTAGAAAAATAATGATTTAGAAGATTATAAAACATATTTAAAACTAAATCAATTAGTTTCAACGAACCCTTCTTTTAATATATAATAATATATAATTATAATATATAATAATATATAATTATAATTAATATATAATTATAATATATAAATATAATAAAAAATAAATTTATTTTTATTATTGATTCAAGTCGATGGGGAAAGTGAGAATCCCCATCCTGAAAATTATAAAATATACTAAAACGAAAGGTGAACCCTTGTGCTTGCATTTATCCTTTTTTCAAACAAAAAAGTACCATTAATTTTTCGAATTAAGTAGACAACAGAATTCTTATCTATATCAGAAATGAAAGAAAAAAGACGCCTTCTAAATTAAAACATTATGAAACTAATTATTTTTATTTATGATTTATATTTATTATATAAATATAAAATAATAAAATAATTTTTTTTATATATATTATTTTTTATTATATATAAATTATATAAATATAAATTATTTTACTATTATGATGTTAATTAAAATTCTTATAACTTATAAATATTATAAAAAAATTAGAAACAAAATTAGATTACTTTTCTAATTAGACCGATTAAGATTTTTTATTGTATTGTTTGATTACTATTATTTATTTGTTACACAAAAAAAACTTTTAGAACTCCCGGTAGAAAGAGATTTCGCTAATGAAAAAGCTTTCAATGCTGCCCGATATCCCTTCCTTTTCCAAATATTTTTACGAATCCGTTTTTTTGAAATAGAGGTGCGTTTTTTTGGAACTGCCATTAAAAAATTATATTATAATAGGTTCTTCGGTTGGATGTGAAAGACATCTATTGTTCAAAATAAATTTTTCTTTACTGTTCTCTATCTATTTATTCTCTAAATCATACTCCCTTCATAAAAAAGGGGGTGTGTAAAAATCGCATAAAATATTACTAACAACAATCCCCTATGCCAAATAGAATTGATTGAAGTTGATAAAATACAATACAAACAAAAAAGAAAAGAATGTGCGTTTAGTTTTCTTTCTATTTTCGTCGTGTTACATTTATACATGTAATAAAATACATCAAAAGGTTAATAACCCAACCCCTCTATCGCTTAATTAAAAAACTTTAATAATTTTCTATTATATTAATTAATTTAATTGGTCAAACTCGAAGAAAGAGTACACCCAACTTTAATTCTCAAATTCGAGTGGGACTAGTAGTTAATCTGTTAAAGGATACAAAATCTATAATTTTTTTATTATATTATAAAATATTATAAAAGGCATTTTATTTGCCCTTTTTTTTTATTTTACATAAAATAAAGTGTTGGATATCATAGCATTTCCTAGAAATAGCTTTTATTGTAATGGAAGACAATCAATTAGTTACAAAACAAATTGTTTAATGATTCTGAATAACCGAATTACAATTACAATAAATAGTTTTTATGGGTCAAGTTATGCGCTTTATGATTCATACCAAACACTGTTTTTGGTGTAATTATCTATCCTCGCTCTATAGATATAAAAGATATAAATAAATTATTGTAATACGTAATAATTATAATTAGAATGCAAATTTTATTTAAGTTTTATTTTATATATATTAATTTTTTTTTATTAACTGACCCCTTTCAACAGAAAACAAATAAGAACCGGTGAATCAGAAACAATTAATTAAGAAAAATATTTTTTTTTTATGGAATATACATATCAATATTCATGGATTATACCTTTCATTCCACTTCCAGTTCCAATGTTAATTGGAGCAGGACTTCTACTTTTTCCAACGGCAACAAAAAATCTTCGCCGTATGTGGGCTTTTCCGAGTGTTTTATTGTTAAGTATAGTTATGATTTTTTCAGCCCATTTTTCTATTCAGGAAATAAATCACAATTCCGTCTATCAATATGTATGGTCTTGGACCATCAATAATGATTTTTATTTAGAATTTGGCTGCTTGGTTGATCCACTTACTTCTATTATGTCAATATTAATCACTACTGTTGGAATGATGGTTCTTATTTATAGTGATAATTATATGTCTCATGATCAGGGATATTTGAGATTTTTTGCTTATATGAGTTTTTCCAATACTTCAATGTTGGGATTAGTTACTAGTTCTAATTTGATACAAATTTATATTTTTTGGGAATTGGTTGGAATGTGTTCTTATCTATTAATAGGTTTTTGGTTCACACGACCTAGTGCGGCGAATGCTTGTCAAAAAGCGTTTGTAACTAATCGTGTCGGGGATTTCGGTTTATTATTAGGAATTTTGGGTTTTTATTGGATAACGGGTAGTTTTGAATTTCGGGATTTGTTTGAGATATTTAATAACTTGGTTTATAATAATGAGGTTAATTTTTTATTTGTTACCTTATGCGCCTTCCTATTATTTGCCGGCGCAGTTGCAAAATCCGCCCAATTTCCCCTTCATGTATGGTTACCTGATGCCATGGAAGGGCCTACCCCCATTTCGGCTCTTATACATGCCGCTACTATGGTAGCAGCAGGGATTTTTCTTGTAGCTCGGCTTCTTCCTCTTTTCATAGTTATACCTTACATAATAAATCTAATAGCTTTGACAGGTATAATAACATTACTTTTAGGAGCCACTTTAGCTCTTGCTCAAAAAGATATTAAGAAAAGCTTAGCTTATTCTACAATGTCTCAATTGGGTTATATGATGTTAGCTCTAGGTATGGGGTCTTATCGAGTTGCTTTATTTCATTTGATTACTCATGCCTATTCGAAAGCATTGTTGTTCTTAGGATCTGGATCAATTATTCATTCGATGGAAACTATTGTTGGATATTCTCCAGATAAAAGTCAGAATATGGTTCTTATGGGCGGTTTAAGAAAACATGTACCAATTACAAAAACCGCTTTTTTATTAGGTACACTTTCTCTTTGTGGTATTCCACCTCTTGCTTGTTTTTGGTCCAAAGATGAAATTCTTAATGATAGTTGGTTGTATTCACCGATTTTTGCAATAATAGCTTGTTCCACGGCAGGATTAACTGCATTTTATATGTTTCGTATCTATTTACTTACTTTTGAAGGACATTTAAATGTTTATTTTCAAAATTACAGCGGCAAAAAAAATAGCTCGTTCTATTCAATGTCTCTCTGGGGTAAAGAAGGAAAAAAAATTATTAAAACAAGCTTTCGTTTATTAGATTTTTTAACTACGAAAAACAATGAAAAAACTTATTTTTTAAACACGTATTGGATTAATAATAATGGAAATGTAAGAAGTATGGTACATCCGTTTATTAGTATTGCTCGTTTTGGTACTAAAAACACTTTCTCATATCCCCACGAGTCGGACAATACTATGTTATTTCCGATGCTTGTATTAGTTTTATTTACGTTGTTCATTGGGGCCGTAGGAATTCCGTTATTCAATCAGGAAGGAATGGATTTGGATATACTATCCAAATTCTTAAGTTCGTCTATAAACCTTTTACATAAAAATAGAAACCATTCTGTAGATTGGTATGAATTTATCACAAATGCAACTTTTTCCGTTAGTATAGCTTATTTCGGAATTCTTATATCGTCTTTTTTATATAAGCCTGTTTATTCATCTTTACAAAATTTAAATTTATTTAATTCATTTGTTAGAAGTGTTCCTAATAAAATTAAAGTTTTGGGGGGTAAAATAATAAATGTGATATATAATTGGTCATATAATCGTGGTTACATAGATTTTTTTTATGTAATATCCTTTACTAAAGGTATAAGAAGATTAGCTGAACTAACTCATTTTTTTGATAGACGAGTAATTGATGGAATTACGAATGGAGTCGGTATTGCGAGTTTTTTCGTAGGAGAGGT